TAAATCCACTAGGTTTCCGGCTTGGTACAACACAAAGTCATCATTCTCTTTGGTTTGCAAAACCAAAAAACTATTGCGAGGGTCTACAAGAAGATCAAAAAATACGAAACTTTATTAAGAATTATATAAAAAAAAATAGCAGAATATCTTCCGGTGTTGAGGGAATTGCACGGATAGAGATTCAAAAAAGAATTGATCTAATTCAAGTTATAATCTATATAGGGTTCCCAAAATTATTACTAGAAAATAGACCGCGAAGAATTGAAGAATTACAGATGAATGTACAAAAAGAACTTAATTGTGTGAATCGAAAAATAAACATTGCTATTACACGAATTACAAATCCTTATGGACACCCCAATATTCTTGCCGAATTTATAGCCGGACAATTAAAAAATCGAGTTTCTTTTCGAAAAGCAATGAAAAAAGCTATTGAATTAACGGAGCAGGCCGATACAAAAGGAATTCAAGTACAAATTGCAGGGCGTCTTGACGGAAAAGAAATTGCGCGCGCCGAATGGATCAGAGAAGGTAGAGTTCCTCTACAAACCATTGGAGCTAAAATTGATTATTGTTCCTATACGGTTCGAACTATATACGGGGTATTGGGAATCAAAATTTGGATATTTGTAGACGAAAAAAAATAAGAGTTTACGGGTCTTTAGAGCCCCCCCATTAATGGAAATAAACCAAACAAAGAACGAGCTCTTTTTATCTTCAATCAAAACAAAAATGAGAAATTCCGCAATTCTATAGGGTTGAATAAAAATTCGATTGATTTTTTTTTTTTTATATAATTGCTATGCTTAGTGTGCGACTCGTTGGTTTTTTTTAGGGCTAGGATTCCAAAAAATGGACCGTCCTGTAGTATGAACTAATAACTCTAGCACTAATAACCAACTCATTGCTTCGTATTATCTGAATCCAAAGAACCAGTCAAGATATAATATAGTGGTCATATCGTTGTAGCAACTGAAATTTGCATAACATAAAAACCCAATCTGATTGTAGGTTGTGAAGTTCGAAGTTGTGAAAGAAAATCGAAAAGCATGCGGATAAATGGAAGGATGAGAGAAAGAGAGAAAGAAAATATCAATGATATAAGATTCCAATATGTAAGGTCTGTAAGTCATCTCATAAAAAACAGTGTAATATAGCATCAATACTGATTCATCCCTAACTAGATGAATCCGCTCATGGAACAAAAAAAATCAAGAGCCCCGAGCCAATAAAAACTGAGAAAATTGACTTAAGAAAAAATTTCATTAAGGGCTCCGTTGGAGAATTCAGACCTAACCATTAATCGAGAAGCAATGGGAACGACGGAACCCGTGAATAAAGAAAAAGAAGATTCTATTGGAAATGAATCTTAATGATTTATTGGGTGGGATGGCGAAACGAACCCAGGAACTAAACTATTCTTTTATTCGTAGAGGTCATGAACTAACCCTACAACTGAAATAGATATTGAAAGAGTAAATATTCGCCCGCGAAAGGTTTATTTTTTGATTTTATTGGATTGATTCATTTTGATCGATCCGATATGGTAAAGGGCAAAACAAAATAAAGATTTGTTATAACGATAAAAAAAAAAAAGACATTGAGATTATCTATAAATAGAACATAAATGTTTCAATTCTATATCTAAACATGATATACAAATTTAGAATAGATTAATTAGATGAACTTTCAAAAAATCCTATGCTTCAGTATATTATTCATTAAATTCCCCTATATCTTGATAAAATCGTTTTTAGTCCTTTCATTCGCGAGGAGCTGGATGAGAAGAAACTCTCATGTCCAGTTCTGTAGTAGAGATGGCATTGAGAAAGAACCATCAATTATAACCCCAAAAGAACAAGATTCCGTAAACAACATAGAGGAAGAATGAAAGGGATATCTTATCGAGGTAATCATATTTGTTTCGGCAGATATGCTCTTCAAGCACTTGAACCCGCTTGGATCACATCTAGACAAATCGAAGCGGGGCGCCGCGCAATGACACGAAATGTACGGCGCGGTGGAAAAATATGGGTACGTATCTTTCCAGACAAACCAGTTACACTAAGACCCACGGAAACCCGTATGGGGTCCGGTAAAGGATCCCCCGAATATTGGGTAGCCGTCGTTAAACCGGGTAGAATACTTTATGAAATGAGTGGAGTAGCTGAAAATATAGCTCGAAAGGCTATTTCAATAGCGGCGTCCAAAATGCCTATAAGAACTCAATTCATTATTTCGGGATAGGAATGTCGAAACAAAGGAAATAAATCTTGGGTATAAAAAATGCGGGTCTTCCCTTTTTTCTTTTTACTTCGTCCTTTCAGTGCTTTACTTTAAATTAAACATTAAAAAAACGGACTCAAAAAACGATATGATTCAACCTCAAACCCATTTGAATGTAGCAGACAATAGCGGTGCCCGAGAATTGATGTGTATTCGAATCATAGGAGCCAGTAATCGTAGATATGCTCATATTGGTGACGTTATTGTTGCTGTGATCAAGGAAGCAGTACCCAATACGCCTCTAGAAAGATCAGAAGTGATCAGAGCTGTAATTGTACGTACTTGTAAAGAACTCAGACGTGATAACGGTATGATAATACGGTACGATGACAATGCTGCAGTTGTCATTGATCACGAAGGAAATCCAAAGGGAACTCGAGTTTTTGGTGCGATCGCCCGGGAATTGAGACAGTTGAATTTTACTAAAATAGTTTCATTAGCACCTGAAGTATTATAAGAGGGGACCGCGATATAGTGATAGTATGAAAGAAAATAAAATAGATAAATCAAAATTTAGTAGAGTATGTCTCACGCATATACTTTTAATAATTTTCATAAAAAAAAGAACATGTTGATTATATCAAAATTTGGAAGCAACAAAATTTTCAGTTTATCATGGGCAAGGACACTATTGCTGACATAATAACTTCTATACGAAATGCTGACATGAATAGAAAGGGAACGGTTCGAATAGCATCTACTAACATCACCGAAAACGTTGTTAAAATCCTTTTGCGAGAGGGTTTTATCGAAAACGCAAGGAAACTCGTGGAAAACAAAAAAGAGTTTTTGGTTTTAACCCTACGACATCGAAGGAATAGGAAAGGGCCGTATAGACCCATTTTAAATTTAAAACGAATCAGTCGACCCGGTCTACGAATCTATTTTAACTATCGACGAATTCCTAGAATTTTAGATGGGATGGGGATTGTAATTCTCTCTACTTCTCGGGGTATAATGACAGACCGAGCGGCTCGACTGGAAAGAATCGGTGGAGAAATTTTGTGTTATATATGGTAATTATTCTGCTATCCGAATTGTATTTGGAGCTTACTTTTATGTTGTGAGAAAAAAAAAAAGGGGAGGATTCCTCGAGGTTTAATTACCGAATAACTTACCAAAGGTATGCTCCGGGTTCTTTTAGATAGTTTAGAGAGCGAAGTAAGATTCTAGATTATGTTTCAGGAGGGATGCGACCCGTTTTTCTACATCTACTCCCGGTGGCTAGAGGCAAAATTGAAGGAAGTCGTTATGATTCAGATTCAACTGGAGGATATAATAATAATATATAGACTACACAAAAGGATTTGAGTGATTAGGTGATTTTTCAACATTCCTTTCAGGGGGATACAAATCGCGGTTCAAAAATTTCAAGAAACTTATTTTCTTCCAACTTCCAATAAGTAGATTCGAAATTCATTTAAGGAATAACAATTATGAAAATAAGGGCTTCAGTTCGTAAAATTTGTGAAAAATGTCGACTGATCCGCAGGAGGGGACGGATTATAGTAATTTGTTCCAACCCGAGACATAAACAAAGACAAGGATAATCTTTCGAAAAGTTTAGAAAGTAACCGATGAACAAATCAACATAAAAGATCGGTTTTGACATGAAATGGATATATCCATATATCTCTGACTTATATTTATGAAATGATCAAATATGGCAAAATCTCCACCACGAAGTGGTTCACGTAGGCCGGGACGGATCGGTTCACGTAAAAGTGGACGTCGAATACCAAAGGGCGTTATTCATGTTCAAGCAAGTTTCAACAACACCATTGTGACTGTTACAGATGTCCGGGGTCGGGTAATTTCTTGGTCCTCGGCCGGTACTTGTGGATTCAGGGGTACAAGAAGAGGTACGCCTTTTGCTGCTCAAACCGCAGCAGGAAATGCTATTCGAGCAGTAGCGGATCAAGGTATGCAACGAGCAGAAGTCATGATAAAGGGTCCTGGTCTCGGAAGAGATGCGGCATTACGAGCTATTCGTAGAAGCGGTATCCTTTTAAATTTCGTACGGGATGTAACCCCTATGCCACACAATGGTTGCAGACCCCCTAAAAAAAGACGGGTGTAGAAATAAACATTGAAGAGATTTCAAGAGAAATAAATGACTCAATGATCTGACAAATAATATTACTATGGTTCGAGAGAAAGTAAAAGTATCTACTCGGACACTGCAGTGGAAGTGTGTTGAATCAAGAGCAGACAGTAAGCGTCTTTATTATGGGCGCTTTATTTTGTCTCCACTTATGAAAGGTCAAGCCGACACAATAGGCATTGCGATGCGAAGAGTTTTGCTTGGAGAAATAGAAGGAACATGTATTACACGCGCAAAATCTGAGAAAATCCCACACGAATATTCTACCATAGTGGGTATTCAAGAATCGGTACATGAAATTTTAATGAATTTGAAAGATATTGTATTGAGAAGTAATCTTTATGGAACTTGTGACGCGCTTATTTGTGTCAAAGGCCCGGGATATGTAACTGCTCAAGACATCCTCTTGCCGCCTTCTGTGGAAATCGTTGATAATACGCAGCACATAGCTAGCCTAACAGAACCAATTGATTTGTCTATTGGATTACAAATCGAGAGGAGTCGAGGATATAATATAAAAACGCCAAATACCTTTCAAGACGGAAATTGTTATCCTATCGATGCTGTATTCATGCCTGTTCGAAATGCGAATCATAGTATTCAGTCTTAT